AATGAAGTGCCTGAAAAAGGGCTATTTTGATAGAATAGATCATGCATGACTTGCCTTCATTACACTTACCAGAATTAAACTGGCTCCTCGAGCATCAAAAACCCTTGTACATCATATACTAAAGCATAAAAAGATAAGCTAAGTTAAGCTTTTGGGTTCATACCCCAAATATAAAGGCAATCCTTTTCTTTTTAATATCTCAGCTATTTAAATTAATTTTCTTATCTATGGTATTTATTAGAACCCTCATTTCTGTTTCTTCATATTCATGACTAGGAATATGGCTAGGGTTAGAGATTAACCTTTTATCAATTATTCCTCTAATACAGAGTTCAAAAAGGTCTGTATCCTCAGAAGCTTCTATTAAATATTTTATTGTTCAAGCAATTGCATCTTCAGTAATTTTAGTTTCACTAATTTTAATAATACTAAAATCTAAGATAATCGCCCAATTAGACATTCAGTTACCATTTTCACTAATAATAAATTCTGCACTATTAACTAAAATAGGAACCGCCCCATTCCATTTTTGGTTTCCAGAAGTGCTAGAAGGATTAGACTGAATAAATTGCCTTCTTCTACTAACCTGACAAAAAATTGCCCCTATAGTTTTAATTACATATAATTCTAAATCTCATTTACTCCTAATTGTAGCTATCATTAGGTCCATAATCATCAGTGGACTAATAGGAATTAATCAAGTAAGAATTCGAAAAATCCTAGCCTATTCATCACTTAATCATATAGGATGAATAATCAGAACACTCTTACTTATAGAAACAATCTGACTGATTTATTTTTCAGTTTATGCTATTATAACTTTAAATTTAATTTTATTTTTTAATAAATATAAAATTTTCTATATTAATCAACTTAATCAATCAATAAATGAAAACAGCTTGTCTAAATTTTGATTTATACTAAACTTTTTATCTCTCAGAGGAGTACCTCCTTTTCTAGGATTCCTTCCTAAATGATTAACAATTCAAGCTCTTGTAATAAATGGGATATTAATACTCCCAGTAGCAATAATTATTTTCACTTTAGTAACCATTTTTATTTACATCCGAATTACTTTGTCTACTCTTTTAATAAATGCAAGAGAAAACAATTGAAATCTTAGAAAATTTAAGTTTAATAGAATATTTATTTCAATTTTTAACTTCATCTCCATTTCAAGTTTAATCCTAGTTACCGTTTTATTTAACATTTCCTAAATTTAAGGATTTAAGTTAATAAAACTAGTAACCTTCAAAGTTACCATTAAAGGCTAACCTTTAAGCCTTAGAATTTTTTCTCACCTTTGAATTTGCAATTCAATATCATTATTGACTATAAAGCCTAGTAAGAGGGTATAAAACCCGTAAATAAATTTACAATTTATCGCTTAAACTCAGCCATCACACTAAACAAATGATTATTTTCTACAAACCATAAAGACATTGGAACTCTTTACTTCCTATTTGGCGCATGAGCCGGAATACTAGGAACATCCTTAAGTCTTCTAATTCGAGCAGAATTAGGAAACCCAGGATCACTCATTGGAAACGATCAAATTTACAATGTAATTGTTACTGCTCATGCATTTGTAATAATTTTCTTCATAGTTATACCTATTATAATCGGGGGATTCGGAAACTGATTAGTCCCACTAATACTGGGAGCACCCGATATAGCTTTCCCTCGAATAAACAATATAAGATTCTGATTTTTACCACCATCTTTATCTCTCCTTTTAATGAGAAGAATCGTTGAAAATGGAGCAGGTACAGGTTGAACAGTATACCCCCCTCTCTCAAGAAATATTGCTCATAGAGGATCTTCAGTAGATCTAGCAATTTTTAGTCTTCATTTAGCTGGAATTTCATCAATTCTTGGAGCAGTAAATTTTATTTCAACAGTAATCAATATACGATCTACTGGAATTACCTTTGACCGACTACCTTTATTTGTTTGAGCAGTAGCTATTACTGCTCTTCTTTTACTTCTATCTCTACCTGTATTAGCAGGAGCTATTACTATGCTTTTAACTGATCGAAATCTTAATACAACTTTCTTTGACCCAGCAGGAGGAGGAGATCCAATTTTATATCAACATTTATTTTGATTTTTTGGTCATCCTGAAGTTTACATTTTAATTCTTCCTGGATTTGGTATAATTTCTCATATTGTTAGTCAAGAAAGAGGAAAAAAGGAAACTTTCGGCTGCATTGGAATAGTGTACGCTATAATAGCAATTGGATTCCTTGGATTCATTGTTTGAGCTCATCACATATTTACTGTAGGAATAGACGTTGATACTCGAGCCTACTTCACCTCAGCAACTATAATTATTGCTGTACCTACAGGAATTAAAATTTTCAGTTGACTAGCTACTCTCCACGGAACTCAAATTAATTATTCACCTCAAATACTATGATCACTAGGATTTATTTTTCTATTTACTGTAGGAGGATTAACAGGTGTAGTCTTAGCAAATTCTTCTATTGATGTAATTCTTCATGATACTTACTACGTAGTAGCCCATTTCCATTATGTTCTATCAATAGGTGCAGTATTTGCAATTATTGGAGGACTAATTCACTGGTTTCCTCTTTTCACTGGTTTAACTCTAAACAGTAAATTGTTAAAGATTCAATTTGTAACTATATTTATTGGAGTAAATTTAACATTCTTCCCTCAACATTTTCTCGGATTAAGAGGTATACCTCGACGATACTCAGATTATCCTGATGCCTACTTAACCTGAAATGTTGTATCCTCTATAGGATCCTTAATTTCAACTGTAAGAATTTTATTTTTCATTTTTATTATATGAGAAAGAATAACATCTATACGTAAATCTGTTTTTTCAAACCATATACCTTCATCAATTGAATGACTTCAAAAAACTCCTCCATCTGAACATTCTTATATAGAATTGCCTATGCTTAACCACTTCTAATATGGCAGAATAGTGCAATGGATTTAAGATCCATACATAAAGTTCAACTTTTTTTAGAATGGCCACATGATTAGATATTAATTTACAAGATGCTGCCTCCCCATTAATAGAACAATTAACTTTTTTTCACGATCATACTATAATAATCTTAGTAATAATTACACTTATTGTTAGTTATGTAATAGTTATATTATTTAAAAATAAATTTACTTATCGATTTCTTCTAGAAGGTCAAACTATTGAACTCCTTTGGACAGCTGCTCCAGCTATTACTCTGGTATTCATTGCATTACCATCCCTTCGACTTCTTTATCTTCTTGAAGAAAATATTTCCCCATCTGTAACTATTAAAACAATAGGACACCAATGATATTGATCATATGAATATTCAGACTTCAAATCTATTGAATTTGACTCTTATATAATTTCACCTGCTGATCAAAAAGCATACAATTTTCGTCTTTTAGATGTTGATAATCGACTTCCTATCCCATTCAAAGCACAAATCCGATTCCTAGTTTCATCAACTGACGTAATTCATTCATGAACTGTACCAGCTATAGGAGTGAAAATTGATGCTAATCCAGGACGATTAAATCAAACAAGATTTTCTATAAGTCGACCAGGTGTATTTTTTGGTCAATGTTCTGAAATTTGCGGAACAAATCATAGATTCATACCAATTGTTATTGAAAGAATTTCCACATCAGCATTTATTAACTGAGTAAAATCATTCTCATTAGATGACTGAAAGCAAGTAATGGTCTCTTAAACCACTTTATAGTAGATTAGCAACTACTTCTAATGAAAAATTTAGTTAAACTATAACGTTAGCTTGTCAAGCTGAAATTATTATAAAATAATAATTTTTTATTCCACAAATAGCTCCATTAAGATGATTAAATCTATTTATCCTTTTCATCCTCATATTTTTAATTTTAAGAACAATAAATTATTTTTCCTTCTCTTATTCAATCAAGTCTTCTCTATCAAGAAAAAAAGTTAGTCTAATTAACTGAAAATGATAACAAATCTATTCTCAACATTTGATCCAGCAACAAGAACTAACCTTTCCTTAAACTGATTAAGAATTATTCTAAGAATAATTTTCATCCCATCAATATTTTGATTAATTCCATCACGAATTAATCTGGCATGAATTAAAATTACATCTACACTCCATAAGGAATTTTGAATTCTAATTAAAACTGATAAAATAAAGGGAAGAACATTAATTTTCATCTCATTATTTTCCCTAATTTTATTTAACAATTTCCTAAGTCTATTTCCTTATATCTTCTCATGCTCAAGACATCTAGCTATAACTTTAACTCTAGCTCTACCTTTATGATTAAGATTTATAGTATACGGATGAATTAATAACACTATCCATATACTAGCCCATCTAGTTCCCCAAGGAACTCCACCTGTCCTAATACCATTTATAGTATGTATTGAAACAATTAGAAACATTATTCGTCCGGGAACTCTAGCAATTCGTTTAACTGCTAATATAATTGCTGGCCACTTACTTCTTACACTTTTAGGTAACACTGGACCTATAATAAATATTACACTATTAAACATCCTTATTATCACTCAAATACTTCTTTTAATCCTTGAATCAGCAGTTGCTGTTATTCAATCATATGTTTTCTCTATTCTTAGAACTCTTTACTCCAGAGAAGTTAATTAATGTCAACTCATAAAAATCATCCATTCCATCTTGTAGATGTTAGTCCATGACCAATTTTAGGAGCATTTAGAGCTATAACTATAATAATAGGATTAATCAAATGATTCCACTTATTTAATCCTAACTTATTCTTATTAGGATTCATCAATACATTATTAATTATATATCAATGATGACGAGATATTACTCGTGAAGGAACTCTTCAAGGATTACATACATTTAATGTAACCATAGGACTACGATGAGGAATAATTCTATTTATTTTATCCGAAGTTTTATTTTTTGTTTCATTTTTCTGAGGATTCTTCCATAGAAGACTATCTCCATCAATTGAATTAGGAGCAATATGACCACCAAAAGGAATTGAAACATTTAATCCTATACAAATTCCTCTATTAAATACTTTAATCCTAATTTCATCAGGTATTACTGTTACATGAGCTCATCACAGATTAATAGAAAATAATTATAATCAAACAATTTATGGCCTATCAATTACTATTATTTTAGGCGTTTACTTTACCATACTTCAAGCCTATGAATATTTTGAATCCCCATTTACTATCGCAGATTCAGTTTATGGATCCTCATTCTTTATAGCAACAGGATTTCATGGAATTCATGTAATAATTGGTACAATTTTTCTTTCTGTATGCCTAATCCGACAATTCTATAATCAATTTTCTCATATTCACCACTTTGGATTTGAAGCAGCAGCTTGATACTGACATTTTGTAGATGTAGTATGACTATTCCTTTATATTTCAATCTACTGATGAGGTAGATATTTATATAGTATAAAAATTATTCTTAACTTCCAATTAAGAGATCTAAAAACTTAGTATAAATAATTATAATTTCATTAATCACAGGAATCATAGCTTCAATCATCAGATTTCTAGTTATTATATTAGCATCAATCTTATCAAAAAAAACATTCTCAGATCGAGAAAAAAGATCTCCATTTGAGTGTGGATTTGATCCAAAATCATCAGCACGAATTCCTTTCTCCCTCCAATTCTTCTTAATTGCAGTAATTTTCTTGATCTTCGATGTAGAAATTACATTACTTCTTCCTCTAATTATTACCCTAAAAACTTCTAATATCCTTAGATTCCTATTTATTACATCAATTTTCATTTTAATTCTTCTACTAGGTTTATTCCACGAATGAAAACAAGGAGCTCTAAATTGAGCCTATTAGGATAATAGTTTAAAACAACGTTTAATTTGCACTTAAAAAATATTGACTAGTCAATTTATCTTAAATAAGAAACAAATTATTGTAATTAGTTTCGACCTAATCTTTTGATGAATTTTCATCCTTATTTTTAATTGAAACCAAAATAGAGGTTTATCACTGTTAATGATATTAATGAGTAAAAACTCCAATTAAAGAAATATGTTTATCGAGAAAAAGCTTCTAACTTACTTCTCTAGCGGTGAAATTCCGTTAATATTTCTATTTATATAGTTTAATAAAAACATTACATTTTCATTGTAAAATTAAAACTCTATTTTTATAAATACTTTAAAACCAAAGGTTTCCTTAATATCTTCAATATTATGCTCTTTATAAGCTATTAAAGTAAAAAAATATAAATAAACAAAAAATTCAAATTACTAAAAAAGATAGATAAATCTTTAAATTCTTAATCAAAAAAGAAGAAACCTTAGAAGCATTTATTAAATTTGAATAAATATTTTGTCTACCAAAATATTCTGATCATCCATGATCAAAACTCTTATAATAAATACCTCCCAAATGAATAGGATAAAAATTAATACCAAAAGTTGATAGAACAGGCAAATTTCATATTGAAGAAAAAAACAATCTTGAACCTAAATAATCTATAGACTTTAATCTATATCTTAAAGAAAATTTTGAAAACTCATAACCAACTAATAATCCTAATAAAACGACCACCAACACTATAAGCTTTAAATATATAGGTAAAATAATAAAATAAGGTGAAGGAAAAATTAATCAAGATAGTATTCTTCCTCCAAAAACCACCAATAAAATAAGACCAGTTATACCCTTCAATATAATAAATCCCTTATCTCTAATAAGATTAATTGAAGAAAAATTAAAATCACCAAACAAGACATAATATCTTAGACGTACAGAATATCATGCAGTTAACCCAGTAGAAAAATAAAAAATGAAATAAACAAACAAATTAAAATATCTTATAGAAAGAACTTCCAAAATTAAATCCTTCGAATAGAATCCCGACAAAAAAGGTAAACCACAAAGAGCCATATTACAAATATTAAAATAACAACAAGTTAAAGGCATACAATTAATTATTCCCCCTATAAATCGAATATCCTGACAATTTCCTAGGTTATGAATTATACAACCAGCACATATAAATAATAAAGCCTTAAATAAGGCATGAGTTAATAAATGAAAAAAAGCTAAAAGTCTATCCCCCAAAGCTAAAATTCTTATTATTAATCCCAACTGACTAAGGGTTGATAAAGCAATAATTTTCTTTAAATCAAACTCATAATTAGCTCCCAATCCCGCCATAAATATTGTTATCATAGATACTAAAAGTAAAAACCTTAACAAAACTTCTCTAATTCCTAATCTAAATCGAATAATCAAATAAACTCCTGCAGTTACTAGAGTAGAAGAATGAACAAGGGAAGAAACAGGTGTTGGTGCTGCCATAGCAGCAGGTAATCAAGAAGAAAAAGGAATCTGAGCTCTTTTAGTTATAGCTGCTAAAATTACTAAAGCTCCAATTAACTCTATTTCTAAATTACCACGCATACAATCTAAATAAAAAATATAATTTCAATCTCCATAATTAAATATTCATGAAATTCTAATTAATAAAGCAACATCCCCAATACGATTAGACAAAGCTGTAATCATCCCAGCATTATAAGATTTAGAATTTTGGTAGTAAATCACTAAACAATAAGAAACCAATCCTAATCCATCCCAACCCAATAAAATTCTAATTAAATTTGGTCTAATAATAAGAAACATCATTGATAAAACAAATATAACTACCAATAAAATAAAACGATTAATATAAATATCACCCTCTATATATTCCTCTCTATAAAAAATTACTATTGAAGAAATATACAATACAAAACTTATAAATAATAAAGATATCCAATCTAATAAAATAGATATATAAACAACAGAAGAATTTAAAGTGAAAATTTCATATTCTAAAAGTATTGAATAATCCATTACTAAAAAATAAATTCTAAAAAAAAAATTAAAAATTCTAAAAAACAAAAAAACTAAAAAATAAATTATACAAATAGAAATTATCCAAGATAATATTTACATCTCTGACTCCACAAATCAGTATTTTTTATTAAACTACTTAGATATATTAAAAATATATTACCTACTAAAAAAAGTAAATTTAAAGGTACTCAATGTAAAAATATAAGTAAATATTCACGAACAAGACCCAAATTAAAACCAAATAATCCAGATCTAATTTTTCCATGTTGTCTAAATGAGTACAAATGCAAAGTATAAGCAGCTCTAAAAAAGGAAACTAATATCAAAGTTAAAATTAAAGTTAATCTCCAAGAGACCAATCTATTAATCAATATAATTTCTCCCATAAGATTTAAAGAAGGGGGAGCAGCTATATTTGATGAACAAAGTAAAAATCATCATAAAGATATACCAGGCATTAAATTAATTAAACCCTTATTTAAATATAATCTTCGTCTATTTAAACGTTCATAAGTAATATTAGCTAAACAAAATAAACCCGAGGAACAAAGCCCATGAGCAAGTATTATAATAAAGGAACCAATAAATCCCCATATATTTATAGTTATAATTCCTCCTAAAACCAAACCCATATGAGAAACTGAAGAATAAGCAATTAAAGACTTAGTATCCATCTGTCGTATACAAATTAAAGAAATAATAAACCCCCCAACCAATGAAATTACTACAAATAAATAATTATACTTTATACCAGTCAAAATAAATACAGGTATTAATCGTAAAAATCCATATCCTCCTAACTTTAACATAATTCCAGCCAAAATTATTGATCCAGAGACAGGAGCCTCAACATGAGCCTTAGGTAACCATAAATGTACCAAAAATATTGGAATCTTAACTAAAAACACGACAATCATACAAATATATAATATTATCCTATCCAATCTAAATATAAAAAAATAATAATCAATTGAACCATAAACACTATATAAATAGAAAATTGATACCATTATAGGTAAAGAACCCATTAAAGTATAAAAAAATATATAAATACCAGCCTGAATTCGCTCAGGTTGATAACCTCATCCTAAAATTAAAATTAATGTAGGAATTAATCTAACTTCAAAAAACAAATAAAAAACAAATAAATTTATTGAAGAAAAAGTTAAAATCAAAGAAAAAAGCAAGAAAAATATTACAATTAAAAAAAACCCTTCATAATAATGCTCTTTAACTACCTTCTCTCTAGCCATTAACATTAATCCGCAAATTCAAATTCTAAGAAGAACAAGAAAATAAGAAATAAAATCACATCCAAGAAAATATCTAATATCACCGTAAAATCAATACTCAACACCAGTTAAAGAAAAAATAATAAATAACAAAAAATAAAAAAATTGATTTAACCAAAAAGCTCCATTTAAAAAAATTAAAGGAATCATAAAAATAAAAAACATAATTAATTTTACCATAAAATTCTAAAAGATTGAAAGTAATCATTTCCATATGAACGAATTATAGAAACTAGAATAGATAAGCCAAGAGCCCCTTCACATACTCTTATAGTTAAAAAAACCATCCCAAAATAATATTCATATCTATACATAACTATAACAAAAAACAAACCAAGATATAATGAAAGAACTATAAATTCTAAACTTAACAACATTAAAAGCAAATGCTTACATTTAAAACAAAAAACAATTACACCCAAAAAATAAATAAAAACAGGAAAATTATTCAATATAATCATTGTTTTAATAATTTAAAAAAAATACTGATCTTGTAAATCAGAAATAAGGTTAACTTTTAAAACTTCAGAGAAAAGAATACTCCTATCATTAATCTCCAAAATTAATATTTTTATTAAACTATTCTCTGCATTTTGTCGTCAATTCTCACTTCAATAATTATAATATCAATCATTTTCACTTTAGTTAATCACCCCCTTTCAATAGGATTAATTCTACTAATTCAATCAATTTTAATTGCCTTAATTACCAATATACTAGCCCATAATGCCTGATTTTCATATATTCTTTTCATAATTATAGTAGGAGGAATATTAGTCCTATTTATCTATATAACAAGTGTAGCATCTAACGAAAAATTTATATTTTCAAACAAAATTTTTTTCTCCATAGTATCATTTATATTTATAGTAGTTATTTTCAATTCAATTGAACAATTCTCCACATATTACATATGTACAAATATAGACATAACAAAAATTCCTACCAATTTAATATTCAATCTCTCTATAAGAAAATATATTAATATTCCATTAAATATATGAATAATTACACTTATTATTTATCTACTCCTGGCTTTAATTGCAGTTGTAAAAATCACCAAAATTACATATGGACCACTTCGACAAAAACTTTAATGAAAATTATAAAATCTCATCCAATTCTTAAAATAGTTAATAGTTCATTAATCGATTTACCATCACCTTCAAACATTTCAGCCTGATGAAACTTTGGATCTCTATTAGGACTATGCTTAATTATCCAAATCGCTACAGGCCTATTTCTTGCTATACACTACTGTGCTGATATCTCATTAGCATTCAATAGAGTAGTTCATATCTGCCGTGATGTAAATTATGGTTGATTACTTCGAACAATTCATGCTAATGGAGCATCATTCTTTTTTATTTGTATCTACTTACATATTGGACGAGGATTGTATTATGGATCTTTTATATACCAAGAAACATGAATAATTGGAGTAATTATCGTTCTAGCAGTAATAGGAACAGCATTCTTAGGATATGTCCTACCTTGAGGACAAATATCATTTTGAGGAGCAACAGTAATTACAAATCTTCTATCAGCCATTCCTTATTTAGGAACAACCATTGTTCAATGACTTTGAGGAGGATTTGCTGTTGATAATGCAACCCTCACCCGATTTTTTACCCTTCACTTCCTTCTACCCTTCGTTGTTCTTGCATTAGCAATAATTCATTTAATTTTTCTTCATCAAACAGGATCTAATAACCCATTAGGAACAAATAGTAATATTGATAAAATCCCTTTCCATCCATACTTTACATTCAAAGATCTAACAGGTTTTATAGTAATAATTTCAATTCTTACACTTTTAACCCTCTGAAATCCTTATATACTTGGAGATCCAGAAAATTTTACTCCAGCCAATCCTCTTGTAACCCCTGTACATATTCAACCTGAATGATACTTCCTTTTCGCCTATGCTATTTTACGATCAATTCCTAACAAGCTAGGAGGAGTAATTGCACTATTCATGTCAATTGTTATTCTAATAATTATACCAATATTCAAGAAAAAAATTCAAAGAAATCAATTTTACCCTATCAATAAAATCTTATTCTGGTCATTCTTATCAATTGCACTATTGCTTACATGAATTGGAGCACGACCAGTTGAAGATCCATTTATTATTACAGGACAAATTCTAACTGTTCTATATTTTGCTTATTTCCCAATTCTTTATTGAGCATCAAATATTTGAGATAAAATTATATTTAAAAACTAGTTAATGAACTTGTTAAAGTTTGTATTTTGAAAATACACCAAAGGACTTATTATCCTATTAACTTGTACTAGATTTAGTTAACTAAATAAGAAGGACCAAAATCAAGATTTTTAGTCCAAAAAAAAATATTAAATAACTCAATGAAACTGGGAGGAATCTCTTCCACGCCAAATACATCAACTTATCATAACGATATCGAGGTAAAGTTCCACGAACCCAAATAAATATAAAAGAAAGAAAAACCAATTTTACAAAAAAAGCAATTGAATATAAATCCCCCCCTAAAAAAATAAAAACAAATAAAATTCTCATAAATAAAATATTAGAATATTCAGCCAAAAAAATTAGTGCAAATCCCCCTCTTCTATATTCAACATTAAAACCAGAAACCAACTCAGATTCACCCTCTGCAAAATCAAATGGAGTACGATTTGTTTCTGCTAGTCTTGAAACAAATCAAATCAAACCCAATGGCATTCCCAAAATTAGGAATCAAATATAGTACTGATAAAAAATAAAATCATAAATTCTAACCCTTGATACCAAAACCAAAAAAGATAAAAGAATTATTGACAATCTAACTTCATAAGAAATAGTCTGAGCAACACAACGTAACCCTCCTAATAAAGAGTAATTTGAATTAGATGATCAACCAGCAATTATAATTGTATAAACACCAAGACTTGACACACAAAGAAAAAACAAAATTCCCAAAGAAAAATTTAAAAATCCAGAAAAAAAAGGAATACAAATTCATAAAAACAAAGCAAGAAAAAAATTCAAAACAGGAGAAAAATAATAAGATCAATAATTAGACATAATAGGAGAAACCTGCTCCTTTGAAAAAAGCTTAATTGCATCTCTAAAAGGCTGAGGAATCCCTACAAATCCAACTTTATTAGGACCTTTACGAATTTGAATATATCCTAAAACCTTTCGCTCAAGCAAAGTTAAAAAAGCAACCCCCACTAATACACATACAATTAAAATTAAAAACCTAACTAAAGTAACCAATAAATCCAAAAACAATTATTACCTGTAAAAATTTACATTTAAAGATTCTAAATCAATCGCACTATTCTGCCAAAGTAACAATTTTACTCAAAAATTAAATAATTTATTGAATACTTGGTCCTTTCGTACTAAAGCATCCTATTAAATTAAAGATAGAAACCAACCTGGCTCACACCGGTTTAAACTCAGATCATGTAAAATTTTAAAGGTCGAACAGACCCAATATATTAGCTACTGCACCAAATATAAATTTTAATCCAACATCGAGGTCGCAATCTCCCCTTAAAATAAGAACTTCTAAAGGAAATAACGCTGTTATCCCTAAGGTAATTTATTTTAAACTTTTTAAAAAAGAATTTTTATTTATCAATCAATAACATCAATTTAAAAGAGTTAATCTAATCTTTTAGTCACCCCAACCAAATAAATAAATAATTAAATAAATAAATACCAAAAAATACTCAATCATTTAAATATAAAACTCTATAGGGTCTTCTCGTCTTTAAACATCATTTAAGCCTTTTAACTTAAAAGTTAAATTCAATTAAAATTTTATTAGAGACAGTAACTTTCTCGTCCAATCATTCATTCCAGCTTCCAATAAAGAAACTAATTATTATGCTACCTTCGCACGGTCAAAATACCGCGGCTATTTAAAATTCATTGAGCAGATTAGACCTTAAATCATTATCAAAAGGACATGTTTTTATTAAACAGGCGGAAAGTAAATTTGCCGAATTCCTTTAATAAACCTTTCAATTATAAAGTTTTAAAAACCAAAATTTACTAATTTAATCATTATTAATTAACTCATTAAATTAAAGAAAAAATTTTTATAAAAAACTTAAAAAACATATAAATATTATATTAATAAAGGAAAAATATTAATTTATTTTAAGATTGAAAATTTTAATCATACAAACCAATATAACAAAATAATTTTTAATAATATACTAAAAAGCTCATCCCATTTAATATTTAACCCCTTCAATTATAAATCAAAAATAGAAAAATAATTAAAAAGGAAAGAATTGAATTCTTTTCTAAAAAAACCAGATATCTCAATAAACGAATAACGTTTCATTTCAAACCAATTATAAAATAGATTTTTTAAACAATCTTAAACATAAAAGGCTAACTCTTATTGATTCGGGAAAGTTCAATATTAAACCCTTAATTTATCAACCCTGATACACAAGGTACAAAAATTTAATTCTTCTTTTAAAAATTTAATTATTATTTCAAAGTTCATTCACATTACTATTAAACTATAATTAAAATATTTATTTCAAATAATTTACTAAAAAAAAGAATAATTTCAACAATTAATTTAATAATTTTTTCAATTTCAAATCACACTGAATTGCACAGTGAACTCTTTAATGTAAATAAAAAACTTTCTTTTAAGCTACAATTTGTTCTTTCTAGATACACTTTCCAGTACATCTACTATGTTACGACTTATCCCACCTTAAATGAGAGCGACGGGCAATATGTACATACTTTAGAGCTTAAATCACATTATTTATCTTAATAATATTACTGTCAAATCCTATTTATTATTAACCCTTAAATCAATAAACCAAAAATAATTTTATTGTAACCCATTACTTTCTTTATCATAAGCTGCACCTTGATCTGATTTACCTTTTTATTTAAATATATGAATATTTTTATTCTAATGAAATATTCAATCACGACGATATACAAACTAATAGATAAAGTAAAGCAAATCGTGGACTATCGATTAAAGAACAGGTTCCTCTGAAAAGACTAAAATACCGCCAAATCTTTTTATTTTCAAGAAAATAAACTACTAATAACAAGGCATAAAGTTTTACTATTTTAATAATAGGGTATCTAATCCTAGTTTAATATAAAATTTTAACAACTTCATAAACAATTATAAAAAAATTTATAAATTTAAAATTTCACCTAAAAAATTTAATTAAAAATCAAAAAATTTACAATTAATTATTTACCAAAAAATTTTAGTTGCATTGCTTGTATAACCGCAATTGCTGGCACAAGCTTTATCAAAACTCTCTTCTATTTCTAATTCTCAACTAACTAAATATTTAAAGTCAAACACTGCTTAAAATTATATAAAAAATCCTTACATGTGTAAAATAAAAGCACTAAAATTACTAACCAAAACCAAATCAAATCCAACTCCATGGCCTCCTAAACCCCAAAAAAAAGCTAACTTTTATTTTATACACAAAAAAATCACCAAAGTTTTATATTTATAAATACCCTCCTTTAGACATAGAGAGTTGATCACCCCTAACCAACAAATATTCATCACCCCAAAAAATTAACTCCATAAACCTAAACAACCCCACGGTCTATATAGTAATTTTCAATTATATATTAATAAATATTATAATTCTATGTCTTTATAAGTTATAATAAATTATACATTTTTATTTATTTAACTTTAAAATATTATTAATATATAATAATAACTTTATCAATTTATTAAACCATATATTAATAAATATATAATATTTATTTAATAATAATCCAATAAAAGTTAGCTTTATATTTAATTATTTATAAATTAATATTTATATTATTGATTTATAAATATATAATATACATAGTTTTTTTTTTTTAGTATTAATTATTTATTCTATATAAATGGTTTATATATCGACAATCTATACTAATACATATTAATCACAGAATATTTAATTTAAAGGATTATTCAACAATACTAGTATATATCAAACATTTATTACTTTTTATATATATATAAATGTCTATATATATATAAACCATTTATATATATATATATGTAAGTTAATCCATATTCTAACTCTCAAGATATATTAAATATCCTCAATCTTATCCTGTTTCTATATTTTCCATCTTTGCTCAATCCTTATAAGTTTTCCTCAGGCTATATATATATTGAAAATAGTATAAATAAGAATTTATATATGAATATATAATTAATGAATAATTAATTGTCTATTTCATTTAATATGATATAAAGTTAACCCTGATATATATATTAAATTCTATTGTAATATATTCATTAAACATTTATTGGCAAAAAATTTTTAATTTTTCTAAACCTAGTTTTTCGACTTATAACCGAAAGCCCATGCTAAGGGCAAAATCACGATTTTTCAAAAAAATTAGTTGGACGATTACGTGTTAGCCAAAAATGCTAATACCAAAAATTCCAACTAACACCTCTGAAAAAAAGGGCAAAAAACCCGGATTTTTTGCCCAAAAAAAAAAAAAAAAAAAGGGGGGGTCAAAATGGTCCTAAGACATAAACCTCCAATTAGCAACGATTTTGCTCCGAGCAAAATGGGGCAAAATTTCGTCGACTGTGCACAAAAATAGACAATTTTTGACAAAAATTACAATCGGGCGTATGAAAATTACAAAAACTATTTTATCCAATAAAGCTCACTTTTACGTTGATAAAAATTCGGGGTATACGATAATAT